AAAAAACCAAAGCCCCTTATCGGATTTGAACCGATGACTTACGCCTTACCATGGCGTTACTCTACCACTGAGTTAAAAGGGCTTGTTTGATTCAATTCCCGAATAAAGTCAGGAGCCACTATGAGTTTAGTATATAGACTTATTATAATATATGTACATATAAGACTCTATCTTATACGTATAGCGGTTCGTTCAGAAATGAAAAATTTTACTTGTCTGTTAAAAAAAAAAATTCTAGGGGAGGCTATACTAGTGAATATAGGTAAAATAAAATGTGAATATAGGTAAAATAAAATGGTTTATTGATATTGTATTTGATAAATAGCAATACAATGGGTTTTTTACGATCCTGATTGAAATCATGACGAAATTCATTTGATTGATACAAGTACTTACTAATTTAACAGAGACCCAACACATTTCATTGAATGATTGATAAAAAAATTTGGCGCAGCCTCTGAACTAAATTATAAACTAAATTGTTGGCGTAAAAAATGCTTATAGAATCGTGAAAGATGGAAAGATCCTCCGTATCGAGTCATCCCATTCCATTATATTGACAATTTTTAAAAATTGTGCATACTATCAGCATAGTATCATGGCGGTCATTCAAGTATGGTATGCCCCCATCGTCTAGCGGTCCAGGACATCTCTCTTTCAAGGAGGCAGCGGGGATTCGACTTCCCCTGGGGGTAGGGTACTACGAAAGGAAGTTGATCATGGATTATCAATAAGCCTGGAATTTTTTCTTCCTGGGTCGATGCCCGAGCGGTTAATGGGGACGGACTGTAAATTCGTTGGCAATATGTCTACGCTGGTTCAAATCCAGCTCGGCCCAAAAATTCGCCGATCTACCACTATATGGTATCATATAACCCATTTTGTGCTCTCCAGAAAGGCTAGGCCCGACCCCCCAATCCATTTTTTTCTCTGCTATATCTATAGCACTATTTATTTACTATATTTTTCCAACAAATTAGGATCTTGATAATGATCTAGATTCATATCAGGATCTGATTGTATAAAATACAATCAAAGGAAAGGGATAAACAAAAAACCCTTTTCATTGAAAAAGTAATTATCTCATTTATTTGGCAATAACGAAAGGATTACTAGTAATCCAGGCCGGTCTCACTAAAGCGCGTACCCCTATGGGTATCATATATATCACTCACAGCTCTATTACAACACGCTAATTTGAATCTAAATTCAAAATGGAAGGGGTTATAGAATAAAATCATAAAAATATGTATACATAATACTTTAATTTTATTATGGTATGTACTTGGGATTGTAGTTCAATTGGTCAGAGCACCGCCCTGTCAAGGCGGAAGCTGCGGGTTCGAGCCCCGTCAGTCCCGACGGATCCAATAAAAAAATATATCAACTCCGCTCTATATTTTTTGTGAAAGTAAGTCGAGTTTCATTCCCAACGGGAATCCCTCTTCTTTATTTTTATTTTTCACATTTATCATCAATCGGGGAATTTCCGTTTCTTTGACTAGTACTGATTCGATTGATGGGCGATAGACATATGTGAATTAGGACAATTAGACAATTGTTGGTAGGATTAGATTCAGGATTCCAAGAGATACCATACGGTACTGGGTACGGCTTTTTCGATTACTGCTACTCTGTCGAATAGAATAGAGTATTGTATGTTTCCCAGAAGTACATATATAAATGGAATTTGCGCGATATAAAATAACTTTAAGATAGTTATTGTAATCGAAGACTTTCAGGGATCGCTTTTTTATTTTTTATTAGGGGAGCGCCGTTTTTTTATTAAGGGGTCTCCTTGAAAGAACAAACTTTATTTATTTTTATATAATTTTTATATTTATTTTTATATAAAAATAAATTAGTTAATTTGATGGAATATTAGATTTTTTATACTGAAACTTGTGCTCGTTTTTATCATCCTTCTTTTGTTTTCCAAGGAGGGTAATCAGTAAAAAAAGAAGTTTCGAACTTAACTCCTTCCCTTTTTTTTATTTATCTTCTATTGTTTGTTGGGGGTTGTTTAGAATCAATGGTAAGTGTAAGGGCAGTTCAATGATACTTCATCAGATGGTTGGTCAGTAGGTTATATAAAAGAAAGAATAAAAAAGAAAGGAATTCTTGGTTGGATCAGGAATAAAATTTGGAGTTCAGTATGGATAAAAGATCTTCCTATGTTATACTATTCAATTCTTGACGATGAGTTGATTTGATAGTGCAGATATTGTTATTCATGATATTGATCCGATTCAATATCATCCAGATGTAATTCATCCTATTGAATTTACAAGCGAAAGATTTATTATCTCTATGGGATTAACTCCCGAGTTATTGCGAATTAAAGAAAAACGAAACAATGAGATTATGGAAGTAAATATTCTCGCATTTATTGCTACTGCACTGTTTATTCTAGTTCCTACCGCTTTTTTACTTATAATATACGTAAAAACAGTCAGCCAAGGTGATTAATTTGAATTAAACTTGCCTTTTTAGTTCTTATCAATAATTAAGGTATTTCAATTTCGCGTCTTAAATGAACTAGGCAGACTAGAATTCGCCGTATTCTATGAAATACGATAGTATGGTAGAAAGATTCAGATATTTCTTTCTACCATACTATCTACGATTATTATTGTAGTGTATGTAAGGTGTATTGTAATCCGGGTTAATTTAATAGAGATCAATCTGCAATAGTATCGTCAGATTTCTATATATCGGTATATATTCAATTACATCTTATATATAATGTATATAGTGCCCCCAATTCTATTTCTTTGCTTTATACATCTGTCTTATATTTAATTTGTGTTGATTTCAATCAATTTGAAATAATAGAAAGGCGACCCGTACTATATCTAATTCCCAGATTGCCGATTATTTTCAATATGAATCCCGATCAAAAGAATCAAGGGCCTCTTTGATGGTATAATAAAAGAAAGTTAAAGTAATCTTTTTATTAGCATTCTGACGAAGAAGTCGTTGATCAATCAGTTGACAGATGATCTATGGAAACTTCTTCGAATTTCAAAAAAAAAAAAGGGGGGATTAGTAAACCTCTTTTAACGTTTGAACAGTGAGTTCAATAAAACAAGTACAACACAAATAAAATTTCCAAAATATTAAAACAAACGGGAAGTGCGCAATATGTGACTCGCTCAAGACAAGACACTATTTTAGTCTTTGTAGTATCTCGTTAAAGAACTACTATATCTGTGGTGTTTCCCATAGAAAATGTGTATCTACGTAATGTAATAACACAACTATTTTCTCTTTGAATAAAATTTCTCTTTGAATAATAAAAAAGTAAAATAAAAAAGTTCAACTCTTACTCACGGTCCATATCTAATTTTAGTAAGAGTTGGTTCATCACAATAGAAAATTGATCAAGAATTCAGTTGTAATAAATTTACTACCATTTGTATTTCTTTTACTTTTAGTATTCTTTTTACTTTCGAAATACAAACACGGAAATAATTGAAATATTTGTTTAATTGTTTAATTGAAAGAATCTTCTTAATATATTCTTAATATATATTTATATTATTCATAAACTATATTCTAAAAACCCAAGAAAATTTTTAAATGCAGATTTTTTTTATTTCTATTTCAATTTAAAAAATTGAATTTTAAATTGAAATAGTGTTGAAATAGTGAAATTTCAACTAAAAAAGCTTTTCAAACCGGAATGGTTTATAAAATTATAAAAAAATCGATACAGTTTAATTCCTAAACTCAATTACAATTAGTAATACTTCTAGAGTCCACTTCTTCCCCATACTACGAGTGAAAGGGAAAATGTAAAGACTACCATTAAAGCAGCCCAAGCGAGATTTACTATATCCATGTGAATTATGTCCCCTATCTCTATAACGTAATTCTTGAATTATTGTTCACTAAATAAATAATAGTGGAATCACTGGCGCATAGTCAAAAATTCTGACCTAAGATCGTTGATGAAACAATCCAATAAATCCAACTCTAACTTATAAGGGGTCTTATAAGAGTTCTAGTATAATAATAAAAGATTAAGCACAAGAAAAATATGCAGAAATCCCCTTGAAAGTATTAAATAAATGCTACTAGTATGTAGAAATAATAAAAAAGGATTCTTTCTTTTGTTGTCCTTTATTAAATTAAATAAAAAGTATAAAAAAATAGAAGAAAGGTAGATCACTACCTAGCCCGTACCCTTAACCCTATTTCTTTCCCATTTTGTTTTGATCTAATCCTTATTGGCTCTATGAAATAATCGGAGGACGCCCTATTATATTCTTGACTAGAGGTTAACGAAAAAAGAAAACAGGTATATATATTAATAAATGTTAAGTAAATTTGATGAATATGTATACAAAGTATCTTTTGGCCTTTCCGCAACTAAAAACGGAATTTGATTTCCGTCCTGCTATCCAATCAAATTACAAACCTGGTCCGTAGACGTAGACAGTCCATTAGTAATGGAAGGACTATCAAGATTTATCAGCTTCCTCCGTTGGCTTCCGCCGGAAAAATTTTCAAAATTATATCAGCAAAACAGGAGGGGGTAGGTCAATTCTTTTGGTGATTAGGCGACACCCGGATTTGAACTGGGGAAAAAGGATTTGCAGTCCCCCGCCTTACCGCTCGGCCATGCCGCCAAAACCAAATAAAAATCTATGAAAAAAATCCCCCCTTGTCTTCTTATTTATTGTACCGCACTTTTATTTTGAATCTTAATCCCGTTTTTATTAATTACTTTTCTAAAAGAAAGATTTATTTTTTGTTTGGGTTGGATCCATCCCTTCGATTGATTGTATAGTATCTTAAAACCACACAACCTCTAAAAATTTCCCTTACTTTTTCTAGTGAAAAAAAAAATTGAGTTTTCGGTCATAAAAGAAAAAATTCAGAACAAACTGGAACCGTTAACTATTAATTCATGAATGATTAGTAAATTTCAATCTCAAATTACGTTTCCTTAATGATATAAGAAAATCAAAATTGATACAATCCATATTGGTTTT